TTATTGTACATATCTTTTTTGGTTAGGAATTTCGTGTAAAATAAATACAAATGATCTTGAACTACAGCATCTGACTATATATGTATTCCAATAAGGAAGGAGGATTTGAAATGCGAGATATAAAAACATATCTCTCCGTGGCACCAGTGCTAAGTACTCTATGGTTTGGGTCTTTAGCAGGTCTATTGATAGAAATTAATCGTTTATTCCCAGATGCCTTGTCATTTCCCTTTTTTTAGTTATTGATATGTGAAGAAGCGAATAAATTTAGAGATACAATTCTCCATTAAGTTCTAATTTCGCCCCTTTCAGTTCTTTAGGATAAGAATAATTGATAGTTAGAAAGAAATTGTATTACTTAATTCTTAAATCTTATTATTTCACTTTTTATTAAAAATTATTACTTTACTCTATTTATTACTCTATAATTAAGTAATACTTAATTAGTTAATATTTATTTTAAATTAAAAATATTAAATTTTGAAAATTAATTATCCTTAATAAAATTAAATAAATTTTCTTTTCTATTAATTATCATTTAATTTTATTAATTATTAATTTCTTAATTACTATTAATTATCATTAATATAATAGAATAATATTCTATTATGGAAATCCAATTTAATTTATAGAAATAGAATTCGAAATTCGAATTTATTGTTAATTTTTAATTGTACTGAAATCCTTAGAAATTACATTTCATTTCTAGTTAGTAACTTCTATTAATTTTTTTTTTATTTTTTGTTCTTATCTTCTTCTTCGGCTCGGATCAAAATAGAAGAGTTAAGTCGATCCAAAATTCAAAGGAGGTTCATGGCCAAGGGTAAAGAAGTTAGAGTTATAGTTATTTTGGAATGTACCTGTTGTACTCGAAATGATGTCAATAAAGAATCGCCGGGCATTTCTAGATATATTACTCAAAAAAATCGACACAATACATCCGGTCGATTAGAATTGAGAAAATTTTGTCGCTATTGTCACAAGCATACAATTCATGGGGAAATAAAGAAATAGATTGCACAGAATGCGCGTGCGATCTCGCAAAGGAGGAGGAAGAACTTAACATAATAATGTATATATATAAATTCAAATTCTATAATTAAAATTAAAAAATTAAATTATAGAAATCAAAAATCAAAGCCTAGTTCCGTCGGATCTGAAGTGAATAAAATAAAGAAATAGAATTTTAGAGATAAGGAATAAACCATGGAAAAATCCAAGCAATCTTTTCGTAAATACAAGCGATCTTTTCGTAGACGTTTGCCCCCAATTGGATCAGGGGATAGAATCGATTATAGAAACATGAGTTTAATTAGTCGATTTATTAGTGAACAAGGAAAAATATTATCTAGACGGGTGAATAGATTGACCTTGAAACAACAACGATTAATTACTATTGCTATAAAACAAGCTCGTATTTTATCTTTGTTACCTTTTCTTAATAATGAGAAACAATTTGAGAGAGCGGAGTCGATCCCCAGAACTAATGGTCCTAGAACCAGAAATAACTAGACATACTCTTTAATTGACTCAAAACTCTAATTAATTAGAACTCAGATTGTTTGATGTTTTGTTCGAAAAGTACTACAATCTAGAGTGGATTTTTGTGTTATAATATAAAAAACAAAAAATGGAGAAAGAAGAAATCTTTTTTTTTATTGAAACATATAAATTCATTCCTCTTACTTATCTTAATTTCTTTTTTTTTTTATCTTCCCGGAGAAAAAACTCCGGGGATTTCTATTTCAATCATTCCTGTATATTTTATTACTTTAATACTGAATAATGTCCTTTCTTTATTTGATGATCTTATTAGAAATCATGTAAAGACAATTCTTATTTGATACAGCTATTTGCGCAGGTATTTTACGATTAAGAAGCAATTGTTTCTTGTACAGATTGTTTATTAATTTACTATAACTATACAATACCTTAGTCTCACGAGCTACTGCGTTTATCCGAGTGATCCACAAACGACGAAAATCCCTTTTTTGCCTGCCTCTATCTCTATGAGAGAAAACCAAAGCTCTCATTTTCTGTTGAGTAATTGTTCGAGTGAGTCTTGAATGAGCCCCTCTAAAAGTTGATGCAAATAAACGAATTTTTGTTCGACGTCTCCGAGCTGTATATCCCCGTCTAACTCTGGTCATTGAATCAAATTTAACCTTAATGAATAACTAATTAATTTATATTCTTTTAGTTATCCTTTTCCCCTCCAGCGGTCAATTAATAACAAAACGGATTCTTCCGATATATAAAATATAAATTCCAATGGCTTTTGCTACTATAACCTTCCTGACCGCTATTTTTTATTCCTTCTCAAGTATTTTATTTCACCTAGAAATAATAAATTCTAATGATACTAAATAAAAAATAGTGGGTTCCATCGTTTCTATGGTTACTGCTTAAACGGTGAGGTCCTCTCTATACACCGGAGCCTCTTCTTTTGTTTAATCAAATGTTATTGTGAACTTGTATAGTTCACACGTTTTGGCTCTACCCATCAATTATAGAGTAATAGCTCTTTGCACAATAAGAGTTATCCATACAGTAACGGCATTTTATTAGGAAAGTTTGCTAGATAGCTGACCCTCTTAGTCCGTCCTTTCAACAATAGGAGCATAATCTTTTTGCTTCTTATAGTAACATTTCCCCTGCTTAATAGATAACTATTTGCTACCAATGGTGAATTGTTTCTCATCTCAAATATAGGTGATTGTTGGATTTGCACCAATGTAAACCATAAATTTTATACACAATATAGGTATATAAAAAATCTTCTCTATTTATCCTACTCGTTGGTACTGGTCATTGATGCTGGAAAAATTTTTCATTAGTTCGAACTCATGATCTGAACGAGTCACACATACACCCTAGTACATGTTCCTCGACGCTGAGGACATCCTCTAAGAGCGGGAGATTTCGTGACGTTTCTTATTGGCTGTCTTGTGTTTCTAATAAGTTGTTTAATGGTTGGCATATCGTAATATATATATGTATATAGAGTATGGATTGGTTTAGATCGATCTTAACCTGATGATTGATGATTATGAATTTTTTCTATTCAATATTAAATCATAGAAAATTCAAACTATGTTTTGAAATGGATTTATACAAACTCCCTAGTATTTTCATTTTCGACCGCTACAAGATCAACAATGCCATGAGCTTGGGCTTCTGTTGCTGACATAAAAACATCCCTTTCCATGTCTTCGGATACAACCCATAATGGGTTGCCCGTTCTTTGTACATAAACCTTTGTGAGGGTTTCGCGAAGTTTCAGTAGTTCTTCCGCTTCCAGGATAAATTCCCCTGCTTGTGCTTCATAAAAAGAACTTGCGGGTTGGTGAATCATAACCCTGATTTGATGATATTGATATAACATCATGAACGGTTCTTCTATCTCGCATGATTGGGCTAAAGTAAGGAAAAATAATAAAAAGAAAAAAAAAAGAAAATAGAATTGAACAACCGTACAGGCATCTTTTGTGCATACGGCTCCGCAATGGAATTTTTTTTCTCTTCGATAAAATCGAAGAAAGAAATCCATCTGATATAGATCATTTGAATCATCCATTTACCACCCTTCTTTTCGTAGGAGTAAAAAAAATACTATGATGGTTCTGTTGCTTTATATATTTATCTCGTCTGTGATTTAGCAATCCCAAAGTTCCTTTCTGATACAATGAAATAAGGAAAAACTAATTTTTTTTTTCATTTTCGTACTCTTTCATAAATATAAAAAAGATACTTCTAGTGTGGAAGAAAAATGGTTTGTGACGCTAAAATGAAATGTACCCCGACACATAAGAGCAAGTCGGAAATAATCTTTGTTTCATACTACTATCTCGATACAAAATCTCATGTTATGAAAAAACAATAATGTTCATATCGAACTCGAAGTGCCATGCTATTATTACTTATTATTCATATTCAATATGGCGAAGGCATAGTCTTCTTTCTTTTTTTTTTCAAATAAAAACCCATTGGCGCCAAGCGTGAGGGAATGCTAAACGTTTGGTAATTTCTCCTCCGACCAAAATGAAGGACCCCATTGAAGCGGCTAATCCCATGCATATTGTATGCACATCAGGTGGTACAAATTGCATAGTATCATAAATGGCGATTCCTGGTATTACCCATCCTCCGGGGGAGTTTATAAACAAATAAAGATCCTTAGTATCATCTTCGATACTAAGATATACCATGAGACCAACAAGTTGATTCGAGATCTCGCTATCAACCTCTTGGCCTAAAAAAAGTAATCTTTCTCGATAAAGTCGATTGATTAGGACAAAATTGTATCCTTTAGAAACCGTACGTGCACCTTTGGATGCATACGGTTCAAAAAAATTTCGAAAAAAGAATCAATGCGTCGATTCCAGTTCTATTTCTTTTTTCTTTAATAGGTTTTTTTTTCTAATGAAGGGGTTTTCCTCTATTTTTCCAAAAACACGAGATGAGCCCCCTTCTCTATAAAAAAGAATTTACTGAACTTATTGAATTAACCTTTCATTGATGTATTGTTTCATCGAGATTCAAATCACGATGTAATTTTCTTGTTTCTGAATGGGCCCTTTCATTCAATTCTTTTAGGTTCATGTTCTACTCCGGGAAAAGATCTGTCCGAATTCCATTTGTACATATAGGGCAAATGGTCTCAGTACCACTTTTTTTATTACAACCTTTTTTTTTTCAATTCGTCTCATGCGTTCCCATAACTATTCGAGGTATTCATTATACTACTACATTGCTACTACATTGGTTGGTAGTTTGAGATCACTGCTATACTATAGGAGTAATACTATAGGAGTAAGTATAAGAATTGTTTATGATACAAGTGGTAATCATAAATATATTACCAATTTTTTATCAATTTGGTATTTTCTGAACGGAGCCTGGATACTTTATTTTCGTTTTCTCAGTCCAAGTCAACCATAAATTCTTCTAAATTGATAATAATGATCCCCAATCAATATACAATATAAATATAATATAAAAAATGGATTTAATTGTACTCATTTCACGCTCCGAATAATTGAGAGTTCACTCAATACAAAATTTCTTGGGCGAAACAGAGGATATCTCAATCGGGGGAGAAAACGGGTAAATCCCATATGACCCAATATGTCTGACAAGTCGCACTATACGTCAACCCAAACTGCATCTTCCTCTCCAGGACTCCGAAAAGGTACTTTTGGAACACCAATGGGCATTAAATTAAAGAAAAAAATAAAGTACTATACTTTACTTTAATATGGAAACGTAAGAATGGATTTTTTGCTTCATCCTTTTTCTGTTTATTTTATACATAGATTGAAAGTAAGACAGAACGAATAAGGAAAAATTTTTTCTAACGGATCGGTGATAAACAAAAATATCTATACGTTCGTTTCCCGAAAGTGGGACTAATCCTCCCATTGCGTATTGGTACTTATCGAGTATAGAATAGATTTGCTTCCCTTTGTTCTTACGAACAGAATTGTTCCGTTATTTTCAATGGAACGGAATAAATATGAATCCTTTCTCATACAAAATCTACTGAAAAGGTTAGGTACATAGTATAGTCATAGTCTTTCCAATGCGATAAAATAAAGTGACATAGTGTCTATTTTTTTTTTTAGAGGGGTATTTCCATGGGTTTGCCTTGGTATCGTGTTCATACTGTCGTATTGAATGATCCCGGTCGATTGCTTTCTGTTCATATAATGCATACAGCTCTAGTTTCTGGTTGGGCCGGTTCGATGGCTCTATATGAATTAGCAGTTTTTGATCCCTCTGACCCCGCTCTTGATCCAATGTGGAGACAAGGTATGTTCGTTATACCTTTCATGACTCGGTTAGGAATAACTAATTCATGGGGTGGTTGGAGTATTTCAGGAGGAACTATAACGAATCCTGGTATTTGGAGTTATGAAGGTGTGGCAGGTGCACATATTGTGTTTTCTGGCTTGTGCTTCTTGGCAGCTATCTGGCATTGGGTGTATTGGGACCTAGAAATTTTCTGTGATGAACGTACAGGTAAACCCTCTTTAGATTTGCCAAAGATTTTTGGAATTCATTTATTCCTTTCCGGGGTGGCTTGCTTTGGCTTTGGCGCATTTCATGTAACAGGTTTGTATGGTCCTGGAATATGGGTGTCCGATCCTTATGGACTAACTGGAAAAGTACAATCTGTAAATCCAGCATGGGGTGCGGAAGGTTTTGATCCTTTTGTTCCCGGAGGAATAGCTTCTCATCATATTGCAGCGGGTACATTGGGCATATTAGCGGGTTTATTTCATCTTAGTGTCCGTCCGCCTCAACGTCTATACAAAGGATTGCGTATGGGCAACATTGAAACCGTACTTTCCAGTAGTATCGCTGCTGTCTTTTTTGCAGCTTTCGTTGTTGCTGGAACTATGTGGTATGGTTCAGCAACAACCCCAATCGAATTATTTGGTCCAACTCGTTATCAGTGGGATCAGGGATACTTTCAGCAAGAAATATATCGAAGAGTTAACGCCGGACTAGCTGAAAATCTGAGTTTATCCGAAGCTTGGTCTAAAATTCCCGAAAAATTAGCTTTTTATGATTACATTGGTAATAACCCAGCAAAAGGGGGATTATTCAGAGCAGGCTCAATGGACAACGGCGATGGAATAGCTGTTGGTTGGTTAGGACACCCCGTCTTTAGGGATAAAGAGGGGCGCGAGCTTTTTGTACGTCGTATGCCTACTTTTTTTGAAACATTTCCGGTAGTTTTGGTAGATGGAGACGGAATTGTAAGAGCAGATGTTCCTTTTAGAAGGGCCGAGTCAAAGTATAGTGTTGAGCAAGTAGGTGTAACTGTTGAGTTCTATGGTGGTGAACTCAATGGAGTCAGCTATAGTGATCCTGCTACTGTCAAAAAATATGCTAGACGTGCCCAATTAGGTGAAATTTTTGAATTAGATCGGGCTACTTTGAAATCTGATGGTGTTTTTCGTAGCAGTCCAAGGGGTTGGTTCACTTTTGGACATGCGACTTTTGCTTTGCTCTTCTTTTTCGGGCACATTTGGCATGGTGCTAGAACTTTGTTCAGAGATGTTTTTGCTGGTATTGATCCAGATTTGGATGTTCAAGTGGAATTTGGAGCATTCCAAAAAGTTGGGGATCCAACTACAAGGAGAGCAGTCTGATACAACATTGTTCTGGTATCTTTGACCTCTATTTTTTATTTGTCGTAGGGTATCGAAGAAAAGAAATCTTGACTTGAATCATCATCTTTTCTTTGACTCTTTTCTTTATATGGTAAATGATCCCAAATGAATAGGTGTGGAAGCTATAATTGTAAACCACGATTGAATCTATGGAAGCATTGGTTTATACATTCCTTTTAGTCTCGACTTTAGGGATAATTTTTTTCGCTATCTTTTTTCGAGAACCACCCAAGGTTCCAACTAAAAAAGTGAAGTAATTTTTCATTATCTCAATTGAAGTAATGAGCCCCCCATATGGGAGACTCATTACTTCAACTAGTCCCCGTGTTCCTCGAATGGATCTCTTAGTTGTTGAGAGGGTTGCCCAAAGGCAGTATATAGGGCGTACCCAGTAAAGCTTACAAGTAAACCAGATATGGAGATGGCGACTAGAGTTGCTGTTTCCATTTTTAGATAATTTCAAGATCACAATGGATCTACGATAAGATCGTTTATTTACAACTACAACGGAATGGTATACAAAGTCAACAGATCTCAACCAATGATTAAATAAAATAGGATTTATGGCTACACAAAGCGTTGAGGGTAGTTCTAGATCTGGGCCAAGACGAACTACTGTAGGGGATTTATTGAAACCATTGAATTCAGAATATGGTAAAGTAGCTCCAGGCTGGGGGACTACACCATTAATGGGGGTTGCAATGGCTCTATTTGCGGTATTTCTATCTATTATCTTGGAAATTTATAATTCTTCTGTTTTACTAGATGGAATTTCAATGAGTTAGGTTTATAAGAGTTATGAAGTCCTAGTTTTCAATCAAAAAATTACTTTATTTTATTGACGATTCAGATTTCTAGACTGTTCTGGTAGTTCGACCGTGGAATTTTTTTGTTTCGGTATTTCCGGAATATGAGTGTGTGACTTGTTATAATTGATCCTATTGATCATACAGAGAATGGGCCTGTTATCTTTATCAAGATGATTCTATCTCGTCGGATATTTATTCTAGTATCTGGAGCACGGAATATGAATATATAGAATAGATCAAGAAAATAAATAATGAAACTATGATTCATACCCATCAGACCTCGCAACCGAACTCAAAAATTTTCAAATAAATATTTTCCAAATCAAACGATTTTTCTTACTTCAGACTGATTTTGATCGAATCTTTATTTAGCTTTTGTTGAGTCAGTCCATTCATTGAATAAATGATCATCAAAGAGTTCTTACTCATAGAACCTTTGAGTTTAAGTTGAGCTTGAGGCTTTGCTTTATTAAATCATCGTGGTTCTAGTATAAATCTGAAGTTTCAATTGATTCATAGGGTCTGAACAAGTGAATTCCTATAAATAACAAAAGTAAATCCGCATTACATAAAAAATAAGAAATCAAATAACAAATAAAAAATTAACAAATAAAAAATAGGAAAGAGAAAATTCAAGAGGCCTGTAACAATTAACATAAAAAAAATATAGATGAGCCAACTTGATATTTTTGGCATTATCATACAAAGAGGAGATTTCAGATTTTTCTTACTTCGTATTTTCGGGGCAAATCGAATCAAGTGGCTAAGAAGTTCTGAACTTTTTATTGCATATCTGTTGAAATCAGTATTTGTGTGTTTCAGCTTGAGCTGTACGAGATGAAATTCTCATATACGGTTCTCGGAGGGGGAGTTTCCCTATCTCAATAAAGTCTATGATTGGTTTGAGGAACGTCTCGAGATTCAAGCGATTGCAGATGATATAACTAGTAAATATGTTCCTCCTCATGTCAACATATTTTATTGTTTAGGGGGAATAACACTTACTTGTTTTTTAGTACAGGTAGCTACAGGTTTTGCTATGACTTTTTATTATCGTCCAACTGTTACAGAGGCTTTTTCCTCTGTTCAATACATAATGACTGAGGCCAACTTTGGTTGGTTAATTCGATCAGTTCATCGATGGTCAGCAAGTATGATGGTTCTAATGATGATCCTGCACGTATTTCGTGTATACCTTACTGGTGGATTTAAAAAACCTCGCGAATTAACTTGGGTTACTGGTGTGGTTTTGGCTGTATTGACTGCATCTTTTGGTGTAACTGGTTATTCCTTACCTCGGGACCAAATAGGTTATTGGGCAGTAAAAATCGTGACAGGCGTACCTGAAGCTATTCCTGTAATAGGGTCGCCTTTAGTAGAGTTATTACGTGGAAGTGCTAGTGTGGGACAATCAACTTTGACTCGTTTTTATAGTTTACATACGTTTGTATTGCCTCTTCTTACTGCCGTATTTATGTTAATGCACTTTCCAATGATACGTAAACAAGGTATTTCGGGTCCTTTATAGATCATCGATATTTGTAATTGATCATATATTACATTGAGAAGGAATGAGAAACAAATAGTATTTCATTGCTAGAAATATGGGTTATTGAAAAAAAAAATAAGACATGTTATTTGGATACGTCTCTTCAACTCCGAAGCGAAGTATCGTATTCTTTATTTGATACGAGTAGTTGAAGTGAATTTTCCGAAGAGAGGATGGATTATGGGAGTGTGTGACTTGAACTATTGATTGGGCCATGCAGATCTATTTATCTGCCACGTTGGAATTCACAACCAAATGTGTCTCCGGATCCAACCACCATATAAGCCCCCATGTAGCAGAGGATAGGCCGGTTCACTTGAAGAGAATCTTTTCTATGATCATACTTGAATTATGTCATGCATGAACAGGCTCCGTAAGATCCCGTAGACTGGAATAAAATAAGTGGTATGGCATGATCCAACGTTCTGTCTATTCCACTTCTTTATTTATAGTGTAGAAAT